AAATAATACAAATAATAATATGGATTGTTAATTATTTTAATTTAATACATTATTCAAAGATGCTCATTTGCATTTGTACACGTATCATATATATCACACACAAGGCTTATGATGTGATAAGAAAAAAAATTTCCGCTCGGATCGGTTTGTGAAATAGTAGAGTGAGAATCACTGCGAACCATAACCAATTTTGAGTCACTAACAAAATAAAATGAGAAGATAAATAATTAGGGAGGCAACCAGGTCTTTTTGGGGATAGAGGGACTTGAACCCTCACGATTTCTAAAGTCGACGGATTTTCCTCTTACTATAAATTTCATTGTTGTCGATATTGACATGTAGAATGGGACTCTATCTTTATTCTTATCCGATTAATCAATTCTAAAAAAAAAAGATTTATCAGACTATGATGGAGTGAATGATTTGATCAATGAATATTTATTTCATTTTTCAATTTTGATTTTGAATCGATTCACAAAAATTCTTTCATTTTTCATATAAATAGATATAAAAAAATTATAGAACCGGTTGGAGTCATCATTAATCATTTTTAATCATTTGGCGATAGTATTTCAGTAAGTATACATATGTATATAGGTTTATCTTTCATCCTTTCGGAAGTTTCGATGGAAGGATTCCTTTATGAACACAATGCAGCCAACTCCATTTGTTAGAACAGCTTCCATTGAGTCTCTGCACCTATCCTTTATTTATTCTCGCTTTCTGAAACCCTTGTTTGTTTTCATAAAACGGGATTTGGCTCAGGATTGCCCATTTTTAATTCCAGGGTTTCTCTGAATTTGAAAGTTATCACTTGGTAGGTTTCCATACCAAGGCTCAATCCAATTAAGTCCGTAGCGTCTACCAATTTCGCCATATCCCCTTTTTTTTGTGATGTGATTAGGATCACATCATGATGCCGTTTACCCTTTTTTGTTCATTTCCATTTATATTATGCTGGAACCGGTGAATTCATTAGATATCGATTCCTGTATTGAAAAGTGTTTTCTCCGATTTTATTTTGTATCTATCTTCTTTCATCTCTATTGGAGACCATACTTGGTCCAACCAGAAATTCAATATAGATATATACCACATAACATATATCTATTATAATATATTATATATATACATGTCCCAATTTCTATGATTTTCTATCATTTTTAGTGTGCAATTTTGAATACTTGAACGGTCGATTCTTTTTTTTTTTTTTTTCGTCTTAGGTTTCGCCTTTCCGAATGAAACCCTAGGAATGTTTCATTATGGTCTGGATTGCACTTTTCTCCTCTTATCCTTTTCTTAGGGCAGATCATAATAAAAAAAAAAAAAAACGACAAAGGGCAATTTAGTATTATGAATTTCAAATTTCATTAATAGCCATAACTAATCGAATGGATATAATTAATCAATTAATCATTCCGTTAATTTATATATTAATGAAATTATTTCAAATTAGATAAATTATCTATTTTCGCTTTCAAATAGATATAATAATTAATTAATTATATTAATATATTATATGATTATAATATACAATAAATATACAATAAGATTCTAACTTAATTACTAGATTATATTCCTAACTTTAGGTACAAAATTCTAGTTCAAACTCGAAATCTAAATAAATATCTAGAAATAAAAAACCATGTACCAAAATATATTATTTAGAATTTATATATTTTTATTTTTATTTTATTTTTATATAGTAAAATATCAAAAAACAATATTCAAAAATAGTAAAGGAAAATCAAAAAACAATATTCAAAAATAGTAAAGGAAATATTAAATATGGAATAGTAAAAAAATATTAGTCTCTAATTAAACAAATTAAGATATTTATTATTGATAAACATATATTTGAGAAATAGATCTAAATTAATATATCAAAATGAAATATTTTGGAAAATTCGATTTTCCATTCTTATTCGTTTCTATAGTTGAATTTTTCTACATTTATATCATATTTATTATGAAATAACTAAGAATAAACAGTTAAGATCTCAGCAGCAGTAGTTTACTAAATTAGTATACGTGTACAATTTATGTTATGTGAGCCCGCTTAGCTCAGAGGTTAGAGCATCGCATTTGTAATGCGATGGTCATCGGTTCGATTCCGATAGCCGGCTTTTCTCCATTTGTTTTATTTTTTAGATAATTGATAATAGGAAATCTAAAGTGAAAAGCTTCTTTGCCCGTTCCTAAAGGTCACCGAGCCCCTTCGATTATTTCATAGAAACTTCCAATTATTAATAAAAATTGGATTGGAGGGGTTTGGTCTCTGTAGAACAAATCAATCAAGAAAAGAGCCCTTCATTTTTTTTTTTTCGATTATTTCAAATTCTTTTTCTTTTTTATTTATATAATACAATTATATATACAATATTTCTATACAATAAGGTCTGACTATTGATACAATTCCTCTAATTATTCTTTGTAATACTTCAGTAAATTTCGCTTCATTTATCATATTTTAGTTTAGTTTTAATTTTGGTTTATGAAA